TATTGTCTTTTTTATTTGGTATTTGTATGGAACGGGGATAGGGATTTCTTCTTGTTTTCTTTATTATTGATAGGAATTCTCTTGTTAAGACCCTACTTAACTAATCAATTGAAACCTCAGATTCATACGAGAACCACGATAATTCAATGAAACCTTCAAAGTCCAAAGTTCACTGAGTGAGAACCATTGGATCATCACTTATTCAATCAAAAAAATAGCTATAATGACTAAAAACATAAAATACAAAGAAGCGTTTGTCCTTTGATCCAAATAAGAGTTTAAAAGCAGAAAAATATTTTGATTTATTAAAGTTTATAAGATAGAACGGAAAGAAGTCCGGCTACGAGGTCTGAGTATTAAGTATGAATCATAGTTCGAATACTTTGTGATCTATTTGATCTATTTCGTGCTCCAGATACTCGAATGAATATCCGACGAAGTAAAACCATCTTGATAAAGATGACAGACCTCATTCTCTGTACTATCCATAGGGTCAATTCTAACAAGTCACACACTCATATTCCGGAAATATACAATGCAGAAAAAAATTTTGCGGTCGAACTACCAAAGGCGAATAGGCTAAAATTGTTAGACCTACATATTTTACTTTTTTGTATCGAGCTAAAAGCTATAACTTCAAGATTCTTCTCAGTCTAATTCATTGAAATTCCATCCAGTAGAACAGAAGAATTATAAATCTCCAAAATAATAGACAGGAATACCGCAAATAGAGCCATTGCAACACCCATCAAAGGGGTCGTTCCCCATCCAGGAGCGACTTTACCATATTCGGAATTCAATGGTTTCAATAACTTCCCTACAGTAGTGCTTCTTGGACCAGATCTAGAACTATCCTCAACAGTTTGTGTAGCCATAAATCTTATTTTGTATTCATTACGATCTGTTGACTTTGTATACCATTCCGTTGTAAATAAATGATCTTAGCATAGATCCAGTGTGGTCTTTCAATTCTATAATAATGGAAACAGCAACCCTAGTCGCCATCTTTATATCTGGGTTACTTGTAAGTTTTACTGGGTATGCTCTATATACTGCCTTTGGGCAACCCTCTCAACAACTAAGAGATCCGTTCGAGGAACACGGGGACTAGTTGACGTAATCAGCCTCCTAATATTTGGAGGCTGATTACGTCAATGAAGATAATGAAAAATTATTTCATTTTTTAGTTTCAATTTTAGGTGGTTCCCGAAAAAAAATAGCGAAAAAAATTATCCCTAAAGTGGATACTAAGAGAAATGTATAAACCAATGCTTCCATAAATTTGATCGTGGTTTACAATTATAGCTTTCATACCTGTTTTGTTTACTTGGGGGTATCCCTCTGGATAAAGAAAGAAAAAGAGTCAAAGAAACGGTAGCGATTTAAATAAAGATTCCTACAGTACCCTACCTAGTAAATAAAATCGCAAACAGAAACTAGAAGAAAAAAAGCAATGTTGCATCAGACTGCTTGTCGTTTTGTAGTTGGATCTCCAAGTTTTTGGAATGCCCCAAATTCCACTTGAGCATCCAAATCTGGATCAATACCAGCAAAAACGTCTCTGAAGAGGGTTCTAGAACCATGCCAAATGTGTCCAAAGAAGAAAAGTAGAGCGAACGAAGCATGGCCAAACGTAAACCAACCTCTTGGGCTGCTACGAAAAACACCATCGGATTTCAAAGTCGCACGATCTAATTCAAAAATCTCACCCAATTGAGCCCGTCTAGCATATTTTTTCACAGTTGCGGGATCACTATAACTCACTCCATTGAGTTCACCACCATAAAACTCAACAGTTACACCTACTTGTTCCACACTATATTTTGATTCTGCCCTTCTAAACGGGACGTCGGCTCTAACAATTCCGTCTCCGTCTACCAAAACAACTGGAAATGTTTCAAAAAAAGTAGGCATACGACGTACAAAAAGTTCACGCCCTTCTTTATTTCTAAAGACGGGGTGGCCTAACCATCCAACAGCTATTCCATCCCCATTGTCCATTGAACCCGCTCGGAATAACCCACCTTTTGCTGGATTATTACCAATATAATCATAAAAAGCTAATTTTTCAGGAATTTTAGCCCAAGCTTCTGATAAACTTTGATTTTCAGCCAATCCAGCACTAACTCTTCGATATATTTCTTGTTGAAAGTATCCCTGATCCCATTGATAACGCGTAGGACCAAATAATTCGATGGGAGTAGTTGCAGAACCATACCACATAGTTCCAGCAACAACAAAAGCTGCAAAAAAGACAGCAGCAATACTACTGGAAAGGACGGTTTCAATATTGCCCATACGTAATCCTTTGTATAGACGTTGAGGCGGACGAACACTAAGATGGAATAGGCCCGCTAATATACCCAACGTCCCTGCTGCAATATGATGAGAGGCTATTCCTCCCGGAACAAAAGGGTCAAAACCCTCCACGCCCCACGCCGGGTTTACGGGTTGGACCTTTCCGGTTAGTCCATAAGGGTCGGATACCCATATTCCAGGACCATATAATCCTGTTACATGAAATGCGCCAAAACCAAAGCAAGCCACTCCTGAAAGAAATAAATGAATTCCAAAAATCTTGGGCAAATCCAAAGAAGGTTTTCCTGTACGTTCATCACAAAAAATTTCTAGATCCCAATATACCCAATGCCAAATAGCTGCCAAGAAGCACAAGCCAGAAAACACGATATGTGCAGCGGCTACCCCTTCGTAACTCCAAAGACCCGGATTCGTTATAGTCCCTCCTGTAATATTCCAACCACCCCACGAATTGGTTATTCCTAAACGAGTCATGAAAGGTATAACGAACATACCTTGTCTCCACATTGGATCAAGAACGGGGTCGGAGGGATCAAAAACAGCTAATTCATATAGAGCCATCGAGCCCGCCCAACCAGCAACCAGAGCAGTATGCATTATATGAACAGAAAGTAAACGACCGGGATCATTCAATACAACAGTATGAACACGATACCAAGGCAAACCCATGGAAATACCCCTTTATCAACGAAAAATAGACACTATGTAACTTTATTGCATTGGAAAAAACTATGCTACGTACCCCCCCTTTTTAGTTAATTATTTCGGAGAAAGGATTAATATTTGTTCTATTCTGTTAGTAATAATGGAACAATTCAATTCATAGAAAAAAGGGAAGCGGATCTATTCTATATCCGATAAGTACCAATACGCAATGGGGGTGAATCCTATTTTATATGAACCAAGATAGCTATTGTTGTTGCTCATTCGGAAACCCGTTCGTAAAAAAATTCCTTTAGTTTTATTCATTCTCTCTTACTTTCCTTTTATTTTATATTATATTTTAGCTTATTCAACTTAATGTATTAAATATCATTAATTTCAATATGATTAATAAAGTAGGAAAAAAAGATAATAGTCTTAAAAACCGAAACCCCAATCTTACGTTTCCACATCAAAGTGACATAGAGAACTTCATTCTCTTTTTTTTTCATTTCATGCCTATTGGCGTTCCAAAAGTACCTTTTCGAAGTCCTGGAGAAGGAGATACATCTTGGGTTGACATATAGTGCGACTTGTCAGATATATCGGGCTATATGGGATTTCCCCATTTTCTCCCTCGATCGAGATATCCTCTGTTTCGCTCAAAAAGATTGATTGAATTATCAAAAATTTGTAATGCGAAGCGCAAAAAATAAAGTGGAATTAAATGCAGGGAGTATTTAGATTGATATTAGATTATCAAAAATTTTTTATGGTTTACGTGATCGGACTAATAAAATGAAGTATCCAGGCTCCGTTTAGCAAAAACCCAATTGATAATTAATATATAATATTTTTATAATTACTACTTATATGATATGCAAAATTCTGATAAAAATTCTATAACAAATTGAAACAGGGTGATCTAAAACTGTTGCTCAAATCAAATAATATAATTCAAAATTTGTTGACTATTTGACAGAAGACATGTGAAAGAAATGAATTGAAAAAAAAAAAAGAAGGAGTAGTAAAAAAAGACGCGGTATTTGGTTCATTTGTCCTATATGTGCAAATCAAAATCGGGCAAATTTTTCCTTTTACTCGGGGTAGAGCATAAACCTAAAAAATGGAATAAAAAAAGGAAGAAGCCCGTTCAGGAACAAGAAAAAACCATCGCCATTTCAACTGAATCTCGATGTAAAAACATATCAATGAATCAAATGAGTCTCACAGGCTTAATCAATCGTTTTATTAGAGGATTCTAATATCTAATAAAAGGCGACAAAACTCAATTTTTCTTTTACTTTTGGGAGCAAGCCCTTCCGTTATAAGTTAGAAAGAAAAACCTTCTATGAAAAAAGGGGAGGTTGGAATCGACACATTGATTTTTTCATAATTTTTGTTGAACCGTATGCACCAAAAGGTGCCTGTACGGCTCCTAAGGAATAAAATTTTATCCTAATCAACCGACTTTATCGAGAAAGATTATTTTTTTTAGGCCAAGAGGTTGATACCGAAATCTCGAATCAACTTATTAGTCTTATGATATATCTCAGTATAGAAAAAGATACCAAAGATCTTTATTTGTTTATCAACTCGCCTGGTGGATGGGTAATATCTGGAATGGCTATTTATGATACTATGCAATTTGTGCGACCCGATGTACAGACAATATGCATGGGATTGGCCGCTTCAATAGCATCCTTTATCCTGGTCGGAGGAGAAATTACCAAACGTATAGCATTCCCTCACGCTTGGCGCCAATGAGTTTTTTTTTTTTTTTTCGAGAAAAAAGTACTATGCCTTCGCCATCGGAAATATGAATTAGTTAAGTAATAATAGCATGGCACTTCGAATTCAATATGAAATTTTTGAGATTCAAAAAAATGAGATTATATATTGAAAGAGTAGTATGAGATAAGGAAGAGGTATTTCAAATGATATCTTACCTATTCGGGCACATTTCAGCGTCACAAACTTTGTTTTCACACCGGAAGCTTATTTACAAAATTTATAAAAAAAAAGACACTTTGGGATTGCTAAATCATAGACGAATCAAAAAAATGATATATAAAGCAACGGAACCATCATAGTATTTTTTGAACTCCTACAAAAAAAGAAGGATGGTAATTGGATGATTTCTGGATCTGCGTATAATATAACCTCTATTTTGTTTTCTTTTGCCAAAAGGAAAAGTCAATTCCATTGTGGAGCCGTATGCACAAAAAAAGCCTGTACGGTTATTCAATTTTCTCTTTTTTTTTTTTTTTTGTTATCCCGCCTCATTCTGCGAAATAGAAAAACCTTTTCTATTATATCATCAGGGTAATGATCCACCAACCCGCTAGTTCGTTTTATGAGGCACAAACGGGAGAATTTATCTTGGAAGCGGAAGAATTACTAAAACTTCGCGAAACCATCACAAGGGTTTATGTACAAAGAACGGGCAAACCTATATGGGTTGTATCCGAAGACATGGAAAGGGATGTTTTTATGTCAGCAACAGAAGCCCAAGCTCATGGAATTGTTGATCTTGTAGCGGTTCAATAAAAAATAGGAGCGATTTCATGCAAATCTACAATTTCTAATTTTATATCTTTTTAGATTAAAGGTTTAGTTTCATATTCTCTTCAATATAAAAAAAATATTGAAGAGAATCTTGACGAGAAGTAATTCAGAATTAGCCGGTTAGAACTAATCTAAACCAGCCCATTATTTATATGATTCCGTATGCCAACCATTAAACAACTTATTAGAAATACAAGACAGCCAATCCGAAACGTCACGAAATCCCCAGCGCTTCGGGGATGCCCTCAGCGACGAGGAACATGTACTCGGGTGTATGTGCGACTCGTTTAGATCATAGACTGAGACATAAAAAATAAAAAGGAAATTCTTTTTGAAATATCACGGATCAGTACCTGTGAATAAAATAGACTGGAGGAACTCGATTCATTATTTAAAAAATATAGATCGTTCATATATTCTATTGTGTCTGAAACTTATGGTTTACAGTGGTGCAAATCCAATCAACTCCATTTTTTAGAAAACCCCCAATGATAACAAATGATTATCCATTAAGCGGGGGAAATTCCATTTTTTAGAAAAAAGATTCCACTCTTGAAAGAAAAGAACGGACTAACAGGGTAAATGACCTAATCAATTTTAAAAATGAAATACCGTTACTGTATAAAGGGGATCTCATTGTGAAAGACCTATTACTGGAATATTCATGGGGGTAGAGCCAAAGAATGTGAATTGTACAAGTTACCAATAGTATTGATTAATTAAAAGAAGGAGCTCCGGTGTATAGAGAGTACCTCACCGTTTTAGAAGTAACCATAGAAACGATGGAACCCACTATTTATCCAATTCTATTTACTACTTTTTGTAGTTATTCTATTGTTTTATATCAAGGGAATTTATCCTTTCAAAGCAAAGGAAAATACCTAGCAAAAAATAGTGGTGGGGAAGGTTAGAGTAGCAAAAGCCATTGGAATTTTTTTTATACATTGGAATAATTCGTTTGGTTATTAATAGACTAGTAAAGGGGAAAAGAATAACTAAAAAAAAAAAAAAGAATTAGTTATTCATCAAAGTTTGATTTATTCAATGACTAGAATTAAACGCGGATATATAGCTCGGAGGCGTAGAACAAAACTTCGTTTATTTGCATCAAGCTTTCGAGGGGCTCATTCACGACTTACACGAACTATGACTCAACAGAGAATAAGAGCTTTAGTTTCGGCTCATCGGGATAGGGGTAAAAGAAAAAGAGATTTTCGCCGTTTATGGATCACTCGAATAAATGCCGTAATTCACGAAATGGGGGTATTCTATAGTTATAACCAATTCATACACAATCTGTACAAGAAGCAATTACTTCTTAATCGGAAAATACTTGCACAAATAGCTCTATTAAATAGGAGTTGTCTTTATACAATTTCGAATGACATAAAAAAATAAGGGGATTGGAAAGAAATACACAAAAATATTTGAAATAGAGTTCTAAGGAGAATGAGCTCGGGGAAGGTAGAGTAGAAATTAGTATTATAAAAAAAATCGTCAAAACAAAACGAGAGTAGATAATCGCTAAAAAACGAGGTATTCTTTTTCTTTTCGACGATTCTTTTCTTTTTTTTTTTTTTTTTATGGTAGACACAGACGTAACAATCGAATTTTGATTCTTGATTGGATTTTTTGAACAAAACATTAATCTCTTTTTTCATTCCTTCAGATTGGAATTGTTATTCAATTCCAGAATAAGTCTATTTTTTTCTAGTTCTAAGGCTAGTAGTTCTAGGGGTCGACTCACTTCTTTCAAATTGTTTCTGATTATTAAGAAAAGGTAATAAAGATAAAATACGAGCTTGTTTTATAGCAATAGTGATTAATCGTTGTTGTTTTAAAGTAACTCTATTCACCCGTCTAGATAATATTTTTCCTTGTTCACTAATAAATCGACTAATTAAACTCATGTTTCTATAATCAATTCGATCCCCCGATTGGATCGGGGGCAAACGCCTACGAAAAGATCGCTTGGATTTAGTAAAAAGTCGCTTAGATTTATTCATAATTTTTTATTCCTTATCTCTAAAATCCTAATTTTGGTCGGATCAAAATAAAAACTATTTCTATTTCTATATAGGATAGAGTTTCTATTTTCTATTTCTATTTTCTATATAGAATTAAGAATATAGGATTAGATTTCTTTCTATTGATTTATTTGTTTATATTTATATATATGTAATAATATATAGATACTAGCATTATTCCTGTTCTTAAATACAAGCACTCAATTTGATCTATTTCTTGATTTCCCCGTGAATTGTATGTTTATAACAATAGGGACAGAATTTTCTCAATTCCAATCGACTAGGGGTGTTATGCCGATTCTTTTGAGTAATATATCTGGAAATTCCCGCGGATTCTTTCTTAATATCATTTCGAACACAACTGGTACATTCCAAAATAATTGTTACTCGAACATCTTTACCCTTGGCCATGAAACCTCCTTTGGATTTATGATTCACCTCAATCTTCTATTTTCTTTTTAGGATCCAGAAAGAACAAAAAAAATAGAAGCTGTTAACTAAAAAAAATTCTGAAATATTTCGTTGCAATGAATATTTTATTAATTAGTAATTAAATAAAAATAAAATAATAAGTAATACAATTATTTTGTGAAAACGATATTTAAAATCTTTGTACAGTATTGTTTTTAAGTATCTCATAGGATACTCTTTCCCTAGCAACACTTTTTTTCGTTCTATTACTAATTTAATTGGATCCTGAACCCTCGTTTTTATGACCCCCCCCACCTTTTCTAATTAGTTTTTTAGAATAAATAAATTAGAAAAGGTGGGGGGGGATTAGTCCCCGATCGTTGATTGTATCTCTAAATTTTTCACCCCTTTCTGATGTTAATAACTAGAATCAAAAAAAAGGAAATGTTAATGCATCTGGAAATAAACGATTAATCTCTATTAATAAACCTGCTAACGAAACGAACCATAGAGTACTTAGTACCGGTGCTACGGAAAGATATGTTTTTAGATCTCGCATTTGAAATCCTCCTTCTTTCTTCTTTATTGTATTACATTATATATAGTAATATATATAACTACAGATGTACATGTAATTAAGAAGTTCTTGTATTTGTATACGTAACTTCCGTCCCCCCGCTTTCAAAATTAGAATTTAAATATTGTGTACTAGAATGATCTTATAGATTCCATTTGAAAACGTAAACGCCTATTTATGTAAAATTGAAATTGAGAGAATTTTTGTAAAAAAAAGTCAATTTTTGAATTATATCTTTGTTATCTGATATGAGAAATATGAGAAAAAAAAAAAGAAATGAATTTGATATACCAATAAAAAAGAAGAAGGATGTGGAAAACAAGACAGGAATTCTCTACAATGACACTGTAAACCAATTGAAAGGGATGTAGCGCAGCTTGGTAGCGCGTTTGTTTTGGGTACAAAATGTCACGGGTTCAAATCCTGTCATCCCTACCTATTACTGCTCAGAAGAGCAGTAACGAGGTATCTATTTTGAGAAATTTTTTTAATAAAATCGGACATACATATAATTCTGAAATTTATGATATACTATGTATAATATAGTATATACGGACAAAACCGAGTCGGGTTAAAGAATGCCCTCTTTCTAGCCTTTTCGTTTTTTAGAAAAAAAAAAGCAAAACGCTCTTAGTTCAGTTCGGTAGAACGTGGGTCTCCAAAACCCAATGTCGTAGGTTCAAATCCTACAGAGCGTGGTTTCACTCTTGTTTATTAGATTGTGTCAAAATTCCACTGTTCGAAAATTACGGAGCAGCAATCTGAATTAGACCTCCCGCATAGGAAAGCAAGAAGGAGGTCAGTAAAAAAAACGAGATGTTAATTAATTAAAAGTCCAACTGATCACCACGTCTGTATTGTAAATAAGCAGTTACGAATAATCCAGCCAAAGTAATAGGAATTAGACCTAGGACGATTCCAAATAAAAAAACTTCAATCATTTCAATTTTCTTTTGTTTTCATTTTTGAAAGGGAGAAAAGAGAGGTACTATCTATTCCTAGCTCTTAATCTGTATTGCCGATGAAGCTCAACGACCAAAATTGGGTAATTAACACGGTAAGGAACTATCGAACATATGAAATACCACCGAAATACTTTTTTATAAACAAATCTGCATTCAATTAATTTCAAATAAGTCGTATTTTGCTTAGACCAATAAATAGAACCGAGGTTATAGTTAAAGCTGCTAGTAGAAAACCGAAATAACTAGTTATAGTAGGCATGAAGGGACTCAATAAAATATGTTTTTTTATACATATGTTTCTAAAGTACTTCCCTAAGTTTCAATTGAAAATTTTTTTTTAGAAATAGAGAAAGATAACTAGTTCCAAGAATTCAAAAAATTCAATTGAAAATTTGTGAATTATCAATCATTATAGGTGGTATGAACAAAAATAGAGAAAGATAAAAAGAACTCAATTATCTAACTTCAGTCAAAACATATAACTTTTTTTG